CCTAATACATTATACATTCCATTTTTGTTTTGTATAGAGATTTTAGTAGTTTTATTTTATATTTTAATAGTAGGAACAATAAAATAAACACAATAATTCATTTCAACGGACCCAATTGGTATTTGTCAAATCTCGGATCAAATAACCATATTTCTTTATCCATTTTCATGAATGAATTACTTTTTCCTCTTTTATTGCCCATGATCAAAGAGTTATTTATACACTTTTTTGGGGTTTGGTATACCCAAACCCAGTCAATTTATGAAATTAAAATCATGAAAGAATACTGTCTAAAGACTTCAACCTGACCCAAGCAAATCCAATCCTAAGTCGCATGGATCTAGGACCTATTCTTTTATTGATCTTGAGTATTTGTGGATAATCAGTTTTTGGCTGAACAACAAACCTAATAGATTCTTAGATTCTTTCAATTTTCAATTTGTTTCAAAGATAATGTAGGGCTAATTAATTAGCCCTACATCCATCAAGGCTCCTCCTTCTATATTCTAAGAGTTGAGCGGGTTTGGGAATTTGGTCTGTCGAATTGCTCGATAATGTGTGATCCTTTCTATTAGACTATTAGGAGAAGATTATTAGAGGGATCCTATATTATGCCGAACGTTCATGATTCCATAAAATTAAAAATTAAATATAACTATACTATTATAGTTATACTAATAAAAATATAGTAATAATATTATCATATTCTATTGATATTGAATTCTTAATGATTATTATTTTAAATTTTCTTGAATTTCTTTATAATTTTTTCTTTACTATAAAGAAGATTCTTTTATAGATGTTATAACGAAACTTCGTAAGAAGATATCTTCAAAAAATCTTTGAAGTTGAAGATAGAACTGTGTATCAACAGGAGAATCGATGTTTTACTACTAATCACAAGGTTTACCTTCGACACAGTACTAAATACTGGAAATTATAATCAAGGATTACTCTATCAATTACCATCTACTTCAGAGATACCTTTTAGATTTTAATTTGAAAAAGATTTAAAGTCCAAAGGGTCAGTATCTTCTTACGAATTAGTTAATCAGGCAGGGTTCCTTTGTGCAGAATAAGAAAGAGCGGGTCAGTCTTTAACAATTTCATTGTCAATGTGAAGTATTGATACAAAGAAAAATGTGGTAGAGATGAAGGAGATGCAAATTCGTTTATATGATTGACTAGTCAAGCATGAGCTAGTTCATAGATCTTTAGGCTTTGATTGCCGAAGAATAGAGACTTTACAAAAAAAAACCAAAGATTGGGACTCAATTGCTGTCATTTTATATGTATATGGTTACAATTATTTACGCTCGTGTGCCTATGATGTAGCACCAGACGGATTTTTAGCTAGTGTGTATCACCTTACGAAAATACGTTATGGTATAGATAAACCAGAGGAGGTATGCATAAAAGTATTTGCCCCCAGGAGTAATTCTCGAACCCCGTCCGTTTTCTGGATTTGGAGAAGTACGGATTTTCAGGAACGGGAATCTTATGATATGTTGGGAATTTCTTATGAGAATCATCCTCGCCTTAAACGTATCTTGATGCCTGAAAATTGGATAGGCTGGTCCTTACGTAAAGACTATATTGCTCCACTCCCAATTTCTATGAAATACAAGATGCTCTTTGAATGATAAGTACTTATACGACACGACTCCAGATTTCATTTCAATCAAAGAACATTTTTACATTCCCTTCTAGATGAAACAGAGTAACTGGACTTTAATTCATATGAGGGTGGCTAAAAAAAGAGGTTCTCATTGATATTCCCCAATTGGAAAGATATCATATACATTTTGTATGAGCAGAAAAACTAGGATGACTTAAAAGAGTTCTGTACCATGAACTTTGTATCGCGCACATCACTTAGGGGGGGGCGCCGGAAATTGAGCAAGAGTGAGAAAAAAAAAAATATGAAAAAAAAAAAAAGACGGAAGAGACGAAATGCAGAAATGAAAAATGAAAGGAATTGGGGTTGATTTGTACTGTGTCTGAAAAACATCCTTTCTATTCTTATCCTTTCAATCTGAATCTTTTTATCTAATTTTTTTATGAAATTTGAGATATATACGAAAATTTAACATCCTATTTAAAATTTCAATAAGATCAAAGTATGAACAGAGAGGAAAAAAATAAAAATGAAAAGGAAAGTAAAGAATATGTATCCCGATCCGTATCAATGAATTTCATTTGTATGAGGTATTAATATTTATCCGATACATTATTCACGTGTCAGGAACCAGATTTGAACTGGTGACACGAGGATTTTCAGTCCTCTGCTCTACCAACTGAGCTATCCCGACCATTTCCTGTGCATCATCCTAGCGGAGTACTTGTATCTATGTCAATGAAAAGAACTAAAAAAGTCTTAACAAATTGTACCTAGCTCCTCAATTTCTTAGATCTTCAAAACAAAAAGAAGACTTTCTTTGTATTGTAAATGTAAGGATAATGATATGGACTGTGAATGACTCAATAACGGGGATTCCTTGAATCTATACAAATGAAATTGGATTGGAAGAAGAAACGAGGATTTCTATTCGGATCCGTTTGTGAAAGAACAGAGTGAATGAAATGAGAAAGATATTGAATTTTGGTTGAACTGAACCATTGATGAAAAAAAAAAAGAAGATAAAGAAATAAGAGGAGGTAAAATGGGCTTTTCTTGGGGATAGAGGGACTTGAACCCTCACGATTTTTAAAGTCGACGGATTTTCCTCTTACTATAAATTTCATTGTTGTCGGTATTGACATGTAAAATGGGACTCTCTCTTTATTCTCGTCCGATTAATTTTCAAAAGATCTATGAAACTCTGGAATTAATCATTTGATCAATGAATATTCGAATTCTATTTCAATTTAAACTTCAATTGGAAAATGGGAATGGATTCAGAATAACTCTTCCTTTTTTCATAGATTTTTTGATCTTTAGAATGATTATTTGATCTCTATCATTCTAATTAATATAGAATGAATCTAAATATCGAAATAGAGGGTTGTGATTAATCTTTCCTATGTCAGTATGTATTAGGTATATAAGCTTATCCTTTACTGTCATTTCTATCATTTGATAGAAGGATTTTTGCTACTAACGTAACGTAGTCAATTTCATTCGTTAGAACAGCTTCCATTGAGTCTCTGCACCTATCCCTTTTTATTCAAATTTTACATTTTTTATAAAGATTTGGCTCAGGATTGCCCATTTTTAGTTCCAGGGTTTCTCTGAATTTGGAAGTTACCACTTAGCAAGGTTTCCATACCAAGGCTCAATCCAATCAAGTCCGTAGCGTCTACCAATTTCGCCATATCCCCCTTTGCTTTGATATTTGATATGATACAAGGATCTAATTGTAATTCCATACACCTCTTTCATTGATCTTGGAACTGTTGAATTCATTAGGTAAGGATTCTTGTATCGAAAAAGTGTATGCTGCTATTTTATTTTTTTGGCCGTCTTCCATTCTATCATTTCATCTCTATTGGATGAACCCTATTTGTTTCAATCCGAAATTATTCTATCATTGATGTATCCGCAATTCAATATAGATAAATATATCCCACATATATCTATGCCTTTCTATGCCTTGACTCCCCCTTCTTTTTTATAGCGGAATTAAAAATAGTAGAACGCTCGATATTTATTTATTTTTTTTTTTTAACAATTCGTCCTCTTGTGTATAATGATAGAATACAAGTTTCTATCAGTTTTAGTCATGGATTTACATTATTCGAATAGAAATCAATAGAATATGATTCTATTTAGTTTTTCACTATTTATCTATTAGGATATAGATAGTTTCTTTATGTGAAATTTAGATTTAGATTTATAGTATAGTTTTTTAGTTACACCATTAGAATGAGAATAAATGAATTATTTATAATATGATTTTAATTATCTATGATTTTAATTATCATAAAATAATCATATTAATATTATTGAAGTGAAGATTTAATTTAAGATTGTATTTATTATTTATTGTATTGATTTCATATCCATCTTTATTTCATATTCATCTTCATATTAATCATATCATATTCAAAATAGTAAGAATTTCATTCGAAATTCGATTTTTTTAGATTTTCTATTATTTAATATTTAGAATTATTTTATTTTAAAAATTTTTAATTAGAAATTTTAATTAGAAATTCTAATATGATAATTTGATTAATAGGATAATATGAATATGGAATTGAATTTCTATTTATATATTATTTATATATCTAGATATAAAGAATCTAATATAAAGAATCTAAAGATTTTTATTTTCTATTTTAGAATATAGAATCTAAAATCTATAACTAATAACTATAAATAGAATAAATAAGAATAGAAATAGAGAAGAAATTTAAATAATCAATAAATGAACAAAAAAAGAAGAATCACCAGGTAATAGCTAAGATCCGAGAGTTTCCTATACACTATTGATCTTATATCCGCCCGCTTAGCTCAGAGGTTAGAGCATCGCATTTGTAATGCGATGGTCATCGGTTCGATTCCGATAGCCGGCTCTTTTTCTTTGCATGATTGAAAATATCTACTCTCGCTTTCTCTAAATGTCGAGTTATTATGTCATGGTAACTTGCAGCTATAGCTATGAATAAAAAAAGTTAACTATATCTTTACAGAAGAAATTTGAAAAGGTAGCCTTCGCTTGAACTTCACTATATTATATATACAAAAAATAAAAATATTGATAAAATTTATTTCATTCTGCTTTGTAATACTTCAGTAGATTGTGTTTTGCTTTGCTGATCCTTTAGTTCAATCTGAATTTATTTTATATATTTTATAATATTTTTTTATATTTTAATTTTAGATTTATATAATATTATAATTATTAATATTCTAATTATAATTTTTTTTTTTCAAATGAAAGTGAATCAAAAAGGGAGCCTTTATTTATATGTCTCGTTACCGAGGACCTCGTTTCAAAAAAATACGCCGTCTGGGGTCTTTACCGGGACTAACTAGTAAAAGCCCCAGATCCGGAAGTTATCTTCAAACCCAATTGCGCTCGGGAAAAAGATCACAATATCGTATTCGTTTAGAAGAGAAACAGAAATTGCGTTTTCATTATGGTCTGGCAGAGCGACAATTACTTAAATATGTGCATATTGCTGGAAAAGCCAAAGGGTCAACAGGTCAGGTTTTACTACAACTACTCGAGATGCGTTTGGATAACATCCTTTTTCGATTAGGTATGGCTTCGACCATTCCTGGAGCCAGACAATTAGTTAACCATAGACATATTTTAGTTAATGGTCGTATAGTAGATATACCAAGTTATCGTTGCAAACCCCGAGATATTATTACTACGAAGGATAAAGAAAGATCGAAAGCTCTGATTCAAAATTATCTTGTTTCATCCCCCCGCGGGGAATTGCCAAACCATTTGACTATTGATTCCTTACAATATAAAGGATTTGTAAATCAAATCATAGATAATAAATCGATCGGTTTGAAAATAAATGAGTTGTTGGTCGTAGAATATTATTCCCGTCAAACTTGATTCTAACGAAAATAAAAAAAGCAAGGTTCATACAATTTTTACCCCCTTCTCTGAAGTAAATAGAGTACCTTGTCTCATTCACATATCAAAAATGGATCGACAATAAATAGGATTCTTTTTCTTCTTTTCAATATCAATACAATATCTCTATTTGTATTTTACGTATCACAGGCTCTAATTAGGGATAGAGAATCTCTATCAAATAAGGACTGTTAGAATAATGATATCAATTATTATTTGATTTGATACGTAACGTTGATAAATGAAAAGAAAAGGAGAGAGAGGGATTCGAACCCTCGGTAAACAAAAGTTCACATAGCAGTTCCAATGCTACGCCTTGAACCACTCAGCCATCCCTCCTACGGAATCTTATTCTTGACCAAAAACCGAATTAAGTAGCGAGCCATTCATCTTAATTGTAGTACAGGTATGACCGCCTGGTGGTTCCATAGGAAGAAAAGTTTTTTTCCAATTTCATATTTATCAACAGCAACTTCTTTCATTAGCTACCCCATGATCTATTCAAAATTCATAAATTGTCCGATTCATTTTTTGATTTCAACTGTATGGCGTGGCACATATACGTTATGCAAACAAAATAAAATTAAAATAATTAAAATAAAGGATGGTTACCTTATTTTTTTATCATGGAATGATTATTCAATTCTTTTTTCTTTTTATAACCAAATAAAAACTTATCGAGTTATCAAAATCAATACATAGGAAACTTGGTTATTAAACTTAGATGAAATAGTAATAGTATACTACTAAATTGGAATGAAATATAATCTGATTCAACTATTTCATTTCATCTTTGTCAAAAGGGAGGACAATTTGTGCTCCACGTTTTTCCAATTAGTCTGTTTTTATGTTATTTTGTACTGTACAATTCCTTTTTTTGTGGGATCGTTTTCCCCGAAGGGGAATGAAAATAATTATAGAATGAATTGATAATTATGCCTAGATCTCGAATAAATGGAAATTTTATTGATAAGACCTCCTCAATTGTAGCCAATACCTTATTACGAATAATTCCGACAACTTCAGGAGAAAAAAAGGCATTTACCTATTACGGAGATGGTGCGATTTGATTCTTTTCTTGTTTTTTTACCCCTCAGTTTTACGAGAAAAAGAACGTAGTTAGGAATATAAAAAAACAAATTAGTGAAAGAAACCTACGCTTGGTGAAGGTGAAGTTTAGAGATAGAGCAATTCCTTCTGTCGTGTATCCTCGATTGATGCAGCCTTAGATGCTTCAATTATCGATTTTAGTATTGAGCGAAAGGTTACATCTATAGGTTCTTTATTGGAGGTCAATCCTACTTAATTAGTATCCATAGGTGGCATTGTGGAAAAAGCACTACACCTAGGAATCAACAACACGAAAACTTTGTTATAAATAACCCTTTTCCTTATCGGTATCGGGACTAACAAGAATGGTTGGGAAAACTAAGATCCATCTCATTCGTGCTTTGGGTACCCGTATAACCATCAAAGACCGTTGAAGTGACTAATTCCTGGAAATCGTAAGCGTTGAGTACAAAGAAATTGTTGGAGTTACCATTTCTATCTATCACTAATACGATTGGTGGTAAGAAAAAACCTCTTGTGGGAAGGCTGGTTAGAAATTTCTTGTAAAAATACCAGCTCCTGTCAGTTCATAATGAGAATAGTTAAATTTTGATTACATGAATTATTACCTTTAGTACTATGCACAGAAGGGAGGAGCCGTATGAGATGAAAATCTCACGTACGGTTCTGTAACGGAGATTCTTTTACAAGAATGAACGACCGTAACGGATGTCGGCTCAATCCGAAGGAAATTATGCAGAAGCTTTACAGAATTATTATGAAGCTACGCGACCAGAAATTGATCCCTATGATAGAAGTTATATACTCTATAACATAGGTCTTATACACACAAGCAACGGAGAGCATACAAAAGCTTTGGAATATTATTTCCGGGCACTAGAACGAAATC